TTATAACTTTAAGTTTTGCATTAAAAAAATATGCTTCTAGTTTAAAAATAGTTTGTTAAAAAATTAACATCTACTTTTTTTAAACTTTAGTTATTTGTTTTGATTTGATACCATGCAAAATTGTATCATATAAAACAAACCTTCCTTTTGTTCGTTTAAAAGGTTGTTTGATAAAAAATAAAGAAACAAGCTTTTCAAAAGAAGTTGTAAATTTTGATGACAAACCAAAATTACAATTAAAAACTTTGTAATTTTAAAAATGATTTGTAAAATGTTAATCACTTGTTTTATATGATACAATTTTGCATTTTATCATTGGCATTGTATCACATAAAAAATGTTTAAGTTTTTAATGAATAAGTTCAAACACAGTAAAAATGATAAGTTAAGGGCTTATTTTAATTTATATTAACTGTAAATTATAGTAAATATAATGGAAAATACTTAAGGGCATAATGATAAAGATTTATATGGTTGATAAATTTTAAATAAGAAAAAATAAACAAATTATTATTTTTATAAACTTACTTGCTTAGTTAAGTTTTCGTTTAATAATTTTTAGTTACTAAATTACATTCAATATTAATTTTAAACCAATGTTTTATATAATAAGGTCATTTAGTTTAACAAGCGTTTGTGCGTTATTTGTTGTGAGGTCAAAAAATCCTGTTTACTCTGTATTATATTTAGTTTTAACTTTTTGTAATATAGCTAATTTACTTTTTAGGCTGCAAGCTGAATTTTTTGCGTTACTTTTGTTAATTGTCTATGCTGGCGCTATAGCTATTTTATTTATTTTTGTTGTAATGATGTTAAATATTAAAATACAACGTGTATTTTTTAATTGAATAGATTTTTGAAACACGTTAATCAAATTATTTTTTAGTATAAGTTTAAGTATAAGCTTATATTTTATCGAATTAGTACAAATTTTTAAGTCATTAAATGAATATAATTTTTTACATGAATGAGTTTTTTTTAATTTTTCAAATATTAAAACTATTGGCTTAATTTTCTATACAAAATATTGATTTATTTTTTTAAGTTTAAGTTTATTATTACTTATTAGTATGGTTGGATCTATTTGTCTTGCATTTCATAAAAGTCAATATATAAAACAACAAACTATAGGTTGACAAATTTCACGTAATTTTAAAACAGCTGTAATTTTTTATGCGAAATTTTAATTTTTTACTTTGAATTAATACAATTCAATTTCAATTTAATATTTATTTGAGTCTAATTTTGTTAACTGCAAGGATTCAAAAATCTGAATATACTGTTTTTATTTTTATTTTAAATCATTTATCTTTAGAAGTTTTAGCTATTATTTTTGATTATATGCATGTTTCTATTTGTAGCAAAATAACACTTATATTAGTCTATAATTTGATTTGAAATTTTTTAATTATATGGTGTTTAATTAATCTATAAAAATGAGTGCGCAAATTCATCCAGTTAGTTTTCGAGTAGGTTGATTACAGCAATTTAAAACTAATTTAACTTCTTTTCATTCATTTAAACAATCTAAAATTATATGGAATCTTGATAAAATCGAACTTTATTTTGAATTATATTTTCAAGCATTATATAGGCGTACAAATAATCATCGTATGCTTATTTATAGTTGATGAATATATAAACATTATAATTTTAAATTAATATTGGCTTATACGCGAAATAAAATTCAATCGATTAAAACTTATAAATTAATTTTAATTAAACGTATAGATCACAAAACAAAAAAAACTTTATTAAAGCAGAAAAAAATATCTATAATAAACGAACTTTTAAATAATAAATTTATAAATATGAGGCCACAAACGAGGTTAAACGTTTTTAAAAATTTTTCTTTTTTTACGATTCTTATTTTTAAAGTAAGTTATTTATTTAATGCACAAGGATTAAGTTATTTTATGAAATCACATTTAAGTAGAGGTTTAGCTTTACGATTTTTGATTAATATTTTAATAAGGGCTTTATTATATAAACAAAAATTAGCTTTAAAACATCGTTTAATAATAGCTTTGACAAATTATGGTTTTATTAATTATCAAATTAAAGGTATACATATTAGATGTGCAGGTCGTTTAACACAAATTAAAAGTAGAAGGGCCAAAATATATAAATTAAATTTAGGTAAGGTTCATAAAAATACATTAATAACATTAATTGATTTACATCAAATACAAGCAATTACAAAATTAGGCGTTGTCAATGTTTCTATTTTGTTAGCTTATAACGCATATTTAATACGTAATTGCTAAAGGTTTTTTTTAAATTAAGTTTGATTCTTATTTTTTTAATAATAACATTTTCACGAAAAAAAAAATTATTACGTTATTTTTATAACTTTTTTAATAAATAATTAACTATTAGTTTTATTATTATAAAATGGTAGCTAGCGTATTAGTTTGTAGCTAGTAAAATTGATTATGTTTTTAGGTTTCGTTAAGACTCTAAGTTAAAGTTTTTCATTTATTATATAAATTTATGCTTAAAAATTTTAAGTAATGAATTTATTTATACATATTTATAAAATGTTTAAGTATAATTATATGCGTTGGTTTGAATCTACAAATCATAAAGATATAGGAACGTTGTATTTATTATTTGGTGGTTTTGCAGGTATTTTAGGAACTATTTTTTCTGTAATGATTCGAATGGAACTTGAAAGTCCCGCTACGCAATTTTTTAGGGGAAATTTTCAATTATATAATGTAGTAATTACAGCGCATGCTGTTTTGAGGATTTTCTTTTTTGTTATGCCTGTATTAATAGGTGGATATAGTAATTGGTTTATTCCTATATTAATAGGTAGTCCAGATATGTCTTTTCCACGTTTAAATAATTTAAGTTTTTGATTATTACCTCCTTCACTTATACTTTTATTATGTTCAGCTTTAGTTGAATTAGGTTTTGGTGGTGGTTGAACAGCGTATCCACCTTTAAGTCAAATTCAAAGTCATTCAGGAGCTTCAGTCGATTTAGTTATATTTTCTTTACATATAGCAGGTGCGTCTTCAATTTTAGGTTCTATAAATTTTATAGCTACAATTTTAAATATGCGAGTAACTGGCTTATCTAGGCATAAATTACCGTTATTTGTATGATCAGTTTTTATTACTGCTTTTTTATTACTTTTATCTGTACCTGTTTTAGCCGCGGGACTTACAATGTTATTATGTGATCGAAATTTTAACACCTCTTTTTTTGAAAGTAGTGCCGGAGGTGATCCATTATTATTTCAACATTTATTTTGATTTTTTGGGCATCCAGAAGTTTATATTTTAATTTTACCTGCTTTTGGAATAATATCACATGTTATTTCAACTTTTTCGCAAAAACCTATATTTGGAGTAATTGGAATGACATACGCTAGGATTTCAATAGGCGTACTTGGTTTTATTGTTTGAGCACATCATAGGGCGCGCGTAAAGAAGACGAATAGGAAGGAAGTCTACCTGAACTTTGACTCCTGGAAAGGACCAGCTGCCTTGTTTGAGGTTAACTCCTTGGTAGTAAAGCATTCGTTCAAAGGGAGAAAATCAACTACGTTTCATCACGTAGCCAGTTTAATAACTAAAATATTGTTGAACAGATCTATTCCAATTCCACAGATTTGTCAGGTTAAGAAAATAAAGACTAGAATATTGGGTCCGTGTGTGACCGTACAAGAAGTATATACTTCGAGTATCCTTACTATAAATGGTGTTTATACTTGTGGAACACCCGATCAGGTTAGAGTAAGGCTAATAGCAAAGACTAAGGTTAATTGCTTGAATAATATTGTCGACCTTAAACAAATCATTTTAAATTCTCTGAATAACAATAATGTTACTATTCGTCGAAATTACGTCATGCCGGATACCTTTGCAAATAGCAGAGGGTTCCGGACAAGGAGCTCCATAATTTCTCATAATTTGCTAAAAGTAGATTGTAAGATAAAGGGAGCACATTTTTTCGCTAGTAGTCGGGTTACTAATGGCCTTGATCGGTCATCAGAAACGATTGCATTGGAATTAACACGTTTACGTGAATTTTCCGAACAAAACAATATCAACGAGGTTAACGAATGCGTTAAATCTCTTCTAGGAAATCCAGAATTTTGGATTTTATGTTACGAAAGTATTAAAAGTAAACCTGGAGTTCAATCTTTTGGTGGAAGTAGTTTTATTGAGCAACATAAAATCATGGATGGCATTAGCCTAGAATTTTTCAATAAACTTGCAGTAACTATCCTTAACGGTAGTTTTAAGTTTGGTTTCATACAAAATGTTAATATACCTAAATTACAAGGAGAAATTCGATCCATTGATATAGCCGATTCAAGAGATAAAATTGTACAAAAAGGTCTAGCTGTTATTTTAGATCAATTATCAGAACATCGTTTTCACGATTCCAGTTTTGGTTTTCGTCGAGGTAAATCTTGTTATGATGCTTTAGCGTATATTAGAAGAAAAGTTCCTTCAGGTATGTGAGCTATCAAGGGTGACATTAGTCAGTGTTTTGATCGTTTCAATCATAATAGACTTGTGTCTTTGATTCGAAAAAAATATGTCACTCAACAAGTTTTTATTGATTTATTATATAAAGCTTTAAAAACAAAAATTATATTACTAAATAGTTCATTTATTAACAAAATAGGCACACCTCAAGGGTCTGTTTTAAGTCCAATTCTATGTAATATTTATTTACATGAACTCGATATCTTTATAAATCAAAGCGAATGATTTGCAAAATTTCGGGGTAAAAAAGCTGCAACTGCAAATCCTCAGTTCAAAGCGTTACTGTCACTCACTGCCGAAGAAGAAGTGGAAGCTGAAAACGTTAGAAGACTTCATGGCAAACTAAAATATTGGAAATATTTACATAAACTTAGAGTAGTTAAACTGAAAATAGCTAAGAAAAAAAATATTTCGCGTGTAATTTATAAAGGTAGAAATCGGAAAATGGCTTATGTTCGATATGCTGACGATTTTATTATGTTTGTATGGGGTACTAAAAACGACTGTTTAGAAATTCAAAAGCTTATTAAAAACTTCCTTAAAGGTAATTTAGATTTGAATTTGTCTGAAGAAAAAACTCATATTATACACTTAATAAAAAATAAAACGGAGTTTCTAGGTTTTCAAATTTGACAGTCACCAGGAAAATTGCTGTCAAAAAAAAGTGATGTAAACCCACTTGGAAACATAGATCGCAAAAAAAGACATATAAAATTTAGAGGTGTCACTATGCAAACTCCTCGTTTGCGAATTACGTTTAGTATGGAAAAAGTTTTAAAAAGCCTTGTTGATAAAGGCTTAGTACGTTACAAAGCCGGAAAGTTTTTCCCTACTAGTTATAAAGCAGCCTTGCAATATGATATTTCGAATATTATCTCTTATATGAAAGCGGTATTTCATGGATTAGCGAACTATTTCGTAGTTGCAGATAATTGGTATGATGCAAAAACGCTTTATAATTACTTTGGACGTTTTTGTACAGCAATGACTCTTGCTCATAAGACCAAAAGCAAGGTTCCTAAAATATTTAATAAATATGGAACAGAATTGACAGTTAAAGATGCTAAAAACAAAGTAATCTCTTTTTATGGTATATTAACAAATTCCAATTTTAAAAAAACTGCTAATGTTTTTAAAAATGAATTTACTAGTGTAACTGATATTGAGCAGTTACTTTTTACCACTCTGAAGATAGCAAAACAACATTTCATTAAATAGTCTTGTGTTATTTTCGGTAAATTTGCTGAAAGGCATCACCTAAAACACGTACGTAAGGTTTAATAAAAAAACATTCAAATTATCAAATAAAATTGATAATAAATAAGATATTGTTTAGAAAAAATGGGAGAGCTTTGCGAAGGGAAACTTTCACGCTGAGTTCGGATAGAAGTTTTGTGAATCTTTTTTGGTTTGCGTTTCTTACTATACTATACAGTAGGTAGGGATGTAGATACGCGTGCTTATTTTACTTCAGCAACAGCTATTATTGCTATACCCACAGGTATTAAAATTTTCTCATGAATAGCTACAAGGTGAGAAGGTAGTTTAAAAATTAAAACACCTTTTTTATTTGCTGTAGGTTTTTTATTTTTATTTACGGTAGGTGGTTTAACAGGTATTGTGCTTTCGAATGCAGGTTTAGATGTTAGTATGCATGATTCTTATTATGTAGTAGCACATTTTCATTATGTATTATCAATGGGAGCTGTATTTGGAGTTTTTGCTGGATTTTATTATTGAATAAGTAAAATTACAGGTTTACAGTATTCAGAAATATTAGGGCAAATTCATTTTTGATTAATGTTTATAGGTGTAAATTTAACGTTTTTTCCTATGCATTTTATGGGTTTAGCTGGTAGGCCACGTAGAATTCCAGTATACCCTGATGCTTTTAGTAATTGAAATATACTTTCAACTTGGGGTTCTTATATTTCATTAAGGGCGTCAATTCAATTTTTTTTTGTTGTCTGAACAACTTTATATAGTGGTTCAATAGCAGTTAAAAATCCTTGAAATTTTAATAATGAAGTAGGTTCGTTTACGCTTGAATGACTCTTACCTTCACCTCCTGCTTTTCATGCATTTAACGAATTACCTTTAATTAAGGAAACCGTTTATAAAAAAATATTAGTAACAAATTATATAAAATAATTTTAGATTTTAAATAGATATTGTAATTATATTAAAGGTTAATAAATTAATTAAAAACATGTTCAACATAGTCAAATTTTAGTTGTAATCATTATTCATATAGGTAATTGTTTGTACTTATTTTTAATTTAAAATGTTTCTTTTTAATATATGTGATTCCCCAGAATCTTTACAATGAGATTTTCAAGATCCTGCAACGCCTGTAATGTTAGGTATAATTGATTTGCATCATGATTTAATGTTTTTTTTAGTCAGTATATTTGTATTTGTGTCATGAATGCTTTTTAGAACTTTATTACATTTTAGTTCGAATACTAATTTAGTTTTTCCTTTAATTCATGGAACTAAAATTGAAATTATCTGAACTTTAATTCCTTGTATTATTCTTGTATTAATTTCGGTACCTTCATTTTCCTTATTGTATTCACTAGATGAAGTTATTGAACCAGCATTAACAGTTAAAATTATAGGGTTACAATGATATTGAAATTATGAATTTAGTGATTATATTACTAAAACAAATCAACTTATAGCATATGATAGTTATTTAATAGCTGAAGAAGATTTAAGTTTAGGTCAGCTTAAAATGCTTGAAGTAGATCAGCGTTTGATTTTACCTGTTTTAACCCATATACGTTTATTAATTACTGCCAACGATGTATTACATAGTTTTGCAGTTCCTTCATTAGGTATTAAATGTGATGCAATTCCGGGTCGCTTAAATCAGACATCCCTTTTTTTATTACGAGAAGGTGTTTTTTATGGTCAATGTAGTGAACTTTGTGGAATTAATCATGCATTCATGCCTATAGTAATTGAAGCAGTAAATTTAACATCTTATGTAACTTGAATTTATGTACGTTTAACTGCATAATTTTTTTTAATGTTAATTAAAAGGAATAAAAGAAGTTTTTTTATTAGGATTTATTTTGTTATTTCTTTCATTATTTGTATATTATTTAGTTCTTTTTTTATTCAAAGTATTGTAATTAGGCCTACAATACCTTACATTATTACATCTACAAGTTATAGAGTTATATGAAATCAAACAAATGATTTTATTTGATTTATATTTTATCTTATCTCAAACTGAACAATAAGGTTATTTAGTTTTTCTTTAAATTTTTGAATATTTATAAATTTACAATCAAGTTGATCTAAAAAACAAATATTTGATTTAAAATTAATTTATAGAAATTTAAAATTGAATTTATTTTTTAGGATTTTTTTCATTTGTAATTATATAACATTTTATGCTTATAGTATGTATTTAATTTTTTTAAATAATTCTTGAACTTTCCTTTTTGTTGAAGTTGAAATTGAATTAATTTCTATAACTTCAAAAACTTTTGTTCTGTTAAATTATTTTAATTGTATAAGTTGTTGAGTTAACTTTTTATATTTAATAAACAAATTAATTTTATTTATAATTTTACGTTATTGGATTTTAAGATTAATTTTTTATTTTAGTTTTTTTATAATAATTTTATTTTTTTATAAGTTTTTAATTTATTTGGTTTTGTTATTTATTTTTGAATTTTTAATTTATTTATTTTGTTTACAATTGAGTTTAAATTTAATTTCTTTATAAATTTATTGATATAAAGTTTATTATATTGAAACCTTTTGATCTATGATGCTTTCAATAAAAAAAAGTTAAAGAAAAGTTGTAATTTTCAAATAATGCGCGTTTCTTTTTCATTTCAAACAAAAAAAATAATATTTATGTTACATCATAAAATTAATGTTTTTATTCTGTTAGTTTTTATTTTAAAATTAAATTTTTTATATAATTAATGCCACAAATTGATTTTAGTATAATGTTAGTAACAAGTACTTTCGTTTTTTTATCCTTTAGTTTTTTATATTTAGTAATATCCTGTATTTTTTTACCTGTTTTAATGTATAAATATAAAACAATTAATCAGTATATATTTAGAGTTAAACTTTATTTATATAATAAAAAAATTTTTAAATTTTATATTATTTTTTGATTTAAATCTTTAAGTTTAGTTTGAATATATGAAGAAAGTTTATGTTTTAATAATTTGAGGTTTTTCAGCAAATTTGAATTTAAATCACTTAATAATCAATTAAAAATTTTACATAATTTTATGATAAACTTTATTAAAACTAAATTAATTCATCAAAAAACCTTGACTTAAGCACATAAAACATGTCGTTACTTATATTTTGATTTTCTTTAATTAGTTGTATTATGAATTTTAGTTTAGGTCGTTTTATTGGTATAAAAGGAACTAATTTTTTAAGTATGTATTGCAGGTTAAACGCATTATTAATTAATAGGTTAATAACAATAGAAATTATAGTTTTTGGATTAACATTTAATTTTAATTTAGGTGTTTGAATTAATTCTGAATTATTATTAGTAAATTGAGAATTTACGTATAATGGTTTAATTACGTTAAGGACATTTATTGTTATATTTGTTTCTATTTGCGTTCATTTTTATACGCAGAGTTATAGGTGTTTTGATCCTCATAAAGTACGTTTTTTGGGTTTTTTATCTTTATTTACTTTTTTTAGGTTAGTTTTAGTCGCGTCTTCTAATTTACTCGTTTTGTTTTTAGGATGAGAAGGTATAGGTTTAGCTTCATATTTATTAATCGGTTTTTGATTTACACGTTTAGTAGCAATTCAATCTGCCATAAAAGCTTTATTATTAAATCGAATAGGTGATTTAGCGTTATATTTAAGTATAGCTTTTTTTTTTAGTTTATTTAAAACATTAGATTTTACATTAGCGTTTTCATTAGTTCCTTTTTTATTAAATTCGCAATTTATAAGTTTCTGAAATTTAATACCATCATTTGAAATAATTAGTTTTTTTTTATTTTTAAGTGCAAGGGGTAAATCAGCACAATTAACTTTACATACTTGGTTACCTGATGCTATGGAAGGTCCAACACCTGTTTCCGCATTAATACATGCTGCTACGTTAGTAACAGCAGGTATTTTTTTAATGTTTCGTTTAAGCTTTATATTTGAATTTACTGAATTAACGTTAACATTAGTCTCGATAATTGGAATTTGTACTGCTTTTTTTGCTGCTATTACAGGCTCTTTTCAAAATGATTTGAAACGTGTAATTGCATTTTCAACCTGTAGCCAATTAGGTTTAATAGTAATTGCGTATGGGTTATCTAATCAATCAATAGCTTTATTTCATTTATTAAATCATGCTTTTTTTAAAGCAGTATTATTTTTATGTGCAGGTTCCATAATTCATGGATTTAAAGATGAACAAGATTTAAGACGATTTGGTATAGCTATTAAATTACTTCCTGTGACTTATGTCATTTTTTTAGCAGCTTCCTTATGTCTTATAGGTTTTCCTGGTTTAACGGGATTTTTTTCAAAAGATAGTTTATTTGAAATAATTTGTATTGGCGTAAAATTTAAATATATCATTATTGAAGCTGGATTTGCTTTTTGGTTTTCGTGTATTATTTACGGATTAACTGCATTTTATTCTTTTCGTGCTTTAGTTTTATTATTTTTTTCTAACACTTCTTTAACTAGAAATACATTTTTTAACATAAATGAAAGTGATTTTATATTGTTAAGTGCATTATTGCCTTTATTTTTATGTACGTTAACAATAGGGTTTATTTGAAAAGAACTTTTTATTAGTGTAGGTAATTCTTGTTTAGATAAAAGTTTATTTACTTGATATATACATAAAACTTTAATTGAAGCAGAAACACTAGAATTGACTTTTAAATTATTACCTCTTTTCGTTTCAATTTTAGGTCTTGTCGGAGTTATATTAAGTTTTATTTTAAACAAGTGAATTTCAAATAATTTTTTTGTTAAACAATTTGTTTTTATTGCCGCAAAAAAATGATTTTGAGATAGTTTATATTCTTATTTTAGTTATTTTTTTTTATATTTAGCATTTGATACTTTAATTCAAGTTTTAGATCGTGGTTTAATTGAAATTTTAGCGCCCAGTTTATGAATTTATATTTTTACTTTTTTAAATGCGCGTATACATTATAGGCATACAAGTCAATTGAGTGTATATTTATTTTGAATATTTGTATTTGTAATGTGGTTTATTTTTGATATGTTAGAATTAACTAATTTTAATTTTCATATTTTACAATTTAATTGTTTAATGTTTGGTTTAACATTATTAATATAAAATAAAACGAAGTTATATTACAAATTGCGTTCTTTTGTTTAGTTGTAAGAATATTTTATATGTTTTTTATTTAAAATAGTAATATGTCACCTTTAATTTTTAAATTTATTATATTTTTTGTTTTAATTTTACCTTTTTTGACTAGTTTCATTTTAGTTTTAGTTCCATTTTATATGCATATTGTTCTTAGATTTGTAGCATTGGGATTTGCTTCATTAAGTTTAAGGTCAAGTATATTTCTTTTAATTAGGTTTGATTTTTCAAGTATATATTTTCAATACATACTTAATTTTGAATGATTGCTTTGAATTAATCTTTCATTTACTATTGCAATTGATGCTTTATCACTTATTTTCATTTTATTAACTGCATTACTTATATTTACAGCTATTTTACATTCTTGATATTCTGTTGTTTATTATGTAAAAGAGTATTTAATTTGTTTTTTTATTTTAGAAGGTATCCTTTTTTGTGTGTTTTGTATAAGTGATTTGCTTTTTTTTTATGCTTTATTTGAAGCTGTGTTAATTCCTACATTTTTAATAATAGGAATTTGAGGTTCGAAATTACGTAAATTGTATGCTGCATATTTATTTTTTATGTATACCGTTGCAGGTTCAGTTTTATGTTTTATAGCAATTTTAATTTTATTATTGCAAATGGCTAGTACGAACTATCAATTAATTTGTTTTATTACGTTAGCTGAACATAAACAAATAATTATTTGACTTGCTTTTTTTGCAAGTTTTGCTGTAAAAGTACCTAGGAGGCCTTTTCATTGTTGATTATTAGAAGCTCATTCTGAAGCTCCTACAGCGGGCTCAGTTAGGTTAGCAGGTATTTTATTAAAATTAGGCGGTTATGCGTTTTTACGTTTTTCAGTTATTTTATTACCTGAAGCTTCAATTTATTGAAGTCCTTTTATTTATATATTAAGTATCATTGCAATTTTATATGGTTCATTAAATACATTACGTCAAATTGATATAAAAAAGGCAATAGCTTATTCGTCAATTGTACATAGGGCTTTTGTAACAAATGGTATTTTTAGTTTAACATATCAAGGCATTGAAGGAGCGATTTTACTTAGGTTAACTCATGGATTAATATCAAGTGCATTATTTTATAGGATAGGTTTTCTTTATGATAGATTTAAGACTCGATTTCTAAAATATTATTCAAATATTGTATCTTATAGGCCACTTTATAGTATATTTTTTAGGTTTTTTTCTTTTGCTAACTTGGGTTTTCCAGGAACTGCAAGTTTTGTAGCTGAATTATTAATATTAGTCAGTTTATCACAAATTAGTTTTTTTTTACTTCTGTTTTCAGCTGTTAGTTTATTTTTTAGTGCAGCTTATTCTATATGAATTGCAAGTCGTTTATGCTTTACTTGTAATAAAATAAATTATTTTAAAGCATATCAAGATATTACAAAGCATGAATTTGCTGTTATTTTACCATTATTTAGTTTTGTTTTATATTTTGGATTTCAACCTTTAGTTTTATCAAATTTATTAAAAAATTATACATTAGTTTTATTGGATTGTTTACAAATAATAAATTTATAAAAAGTTTTTATTGTTTTAAATGACATAACTTTAGACAGTTTAAACTATAAATTAATATTTAAACGAGATAGCTTAAAAAGGTTAAAGCATTGAAGTCCTAGTTCAATAGATATTAGTTCAAGACTGATTCTCGTTTAACTTTTCTAATGTATTATTTTTAAATTAGTTTTTTGGAATTTAAGTTAAACTAAATTTGGATAAGCATTATTATTTTGGCTTTAAATTTTAAATAATTATAGTTTTCAAGTTTTGTGTGCAATATAATTTGTTTTAAGTTTTTTATTCCAATTAAATGCAATTAATTAATTTTTGTGTTTTAAATACTGAAATATTCAGGCTTTTTGTAATTTTAAGTTTCTTAAGGTTTGGGGTTTTTTTACAAGCTTTTATTTTTAGTAAACCTATAAGGTATAAAACGTTTAGTAAATTAACCTTTTTTAGTCTTATTTTATGACTTTTAATGTATTTAAATAAACCTAAAATATCTTTACATTTTTTTGATTATATTTTTTATATTAATTATTTTTCTTTAAATATAAATTTATTTTTAAGTGTTTTTTTTATTTTGTGACTTTTATTAATTCAAATGAAACAAAGGTTAAATGTAACTTTTTTCGAATTTTGAATTCTTATTTTATGCTGTTTATTATCATTTCATTTGTTTACTTTAAGTTATGATTTAAGGTTGCTTTATTTATTTATTGAAAGGCAAAGTATAACTTTATATATTTTAGCAAGTTTTAATAGAACTTTTCAGTTTGCGACTGAAGCTGGGTTAAAATATTTTATTTTTGGTAGTTTTGCGTCGTGTTTATTACTTTTTGCTTTATCTATTATATATATGCAATTTGGTATAACAAATTTGTTTGAATTACAAATGCTATGTATAAATATTCAATCAAATAATTCTTTTATAAGTTTTTGTTTTTTACTAGTCTTAATTTCTATTTTTTTTAAATTAGGTGCAGCACCTTTTCATTTATGAATGTTAGAAGTTTATGAAGGTGTTGAATCAGGAATAAGGGTTTTATTTACTATTTGTACTAAAATAATTTTTTGTATAATTTTTATAAAACTAATACAAATTCCAATTTGACTTAATGTAAATGCATTTTTTATAACAAGTTTAATTTCTATTTTGATCGGTACGTTTGCAGTTTTTATACAAGTTCGTTGAAAACGTTTTTTAATATTTGCTTCGATTGTACATATTGGTTGAATGTTAATACCAAATATTGTTTTAAATATTAATGCCCAATTTTCTTTAATTTTTTATTTGGTTATTTATACTTTAAGTTCGTTAAGTAGGTTTGCTTGTTTATTTGGTCAAAATATTTTTAATGGTTTTAATTTTAAACAAAAAAGATACAGGATACAATTTTTAAATATGCGAAAACTTAATCCTACATTAAGTATAATTTTAAGGTTTACTTTATTTTCATTTGCAGGTATTCCACCCTTTATAGGTTTTTTAGCAAAATTATTTGTTTTAGTAAATCTATTACAAAATTACTTTATACTTTATAGTTTAGTTATAATCTTATTAAGCTTATTTAGTAGGTTTTATTATCTTTATTTGATTAAATTAACTACATTTCAATTAACCATAAATTTATTTACAACTACAACAATTATACGCGAAATAGCTATTTTACTTAGTATTTTTAGCATTTTTATTTTAGAAGGATTTTTATATCCTAATTTATACTCTAATTTTATTTATTTAAGGTTATTGTACCTTTAAATTAAGTTTTTATTCAAAAATGACATTAAATATTTTTATTTCATTATTTTCATTTCTTGGTTTAATTTTACCTTTATTTATTGCTATAGCATATTTAACTTTAGTTGAACGTAAAGTAATGGCTGCAATGCAACGTCGAAAAGGACCTAATTTAGTAGGTATTTTTGGATTATTACAACCACTTGCTGATGGTTTAAAACTCTTTACTAAAGAAACTATTTTACCTTCTTCTTCTAATTTAGTTTTATTTTTAATATCACCTATGCTTGTATTTTTGTTAGCTTTATTTTCTTGACTTTTTATACCTATAACGTTACAAGGAATTTTTATTGATTTAACATTAAGCTCATTATTTATTTTAGCAATTTCTTCGTTAGCTGTTTATGGCATAATTTGTGCAGGTTGAGCTAGTAATTCAAAATATGCTTTTTTAGGTACATTAAGATCAACAGCTCAAATGATAAGCTATGAAATTTCAATAGGCTTAATTTTAAGTTGTGTTTTAGTATGTGTTGGTTCAACTAGTTTAATTGACATTATTTTATATCAAAATCAATATTGATTAATTTGACCTTTATTTCCGTTGTTTTTCTTTTTTTTTATATCCATTTTAGCTGAAACAAATAGAGCGCCATTTGATTTACCAGAAGCAGAGGCAGAATTAGTTGCAGGATATAATACGGAATATGCAGCTATGGGTTTTGCTTTATTTTTTTTAGGTGAATATTCAAATAGGATTTTAAGGTGTAGTTTTACGGTATGTTTATTCTTGGGTGGATTTTTACCTTTATTAAATTTACCTTTGTTTAATTTAATTCCCCTATCGAGTTGATTTGCTATTAAAACGATGATTTTACTTTTTTGTTTTGTTTGAGTTAGAGCTGCATTTCCACGTAAAAGATATGATCAATTAATGTATTTAGGTTGAAAGTGTTTATTACCTTTAACTTTAGGTTTTGTATGTTTTATAACAAGTTTATTACTCTGTTTTGACGGTTTAGCTTACAACTTATAAAAAATTTAAATGTGACGTTTATCTTCAGATTATTTTTTTCTAGTATCTTTTTTAGGTTATGCTTTAATACTAGCCTTTTTAATTTTTGTACTTTCAATTTATTTAATTACTCAAAATAGTACTATATCTAAATTAAGTGCCTACGAATGTGGTTTTGAACCTTATAGTGATGCACGTTTTATATTTGATGTTAGATTCTATTTAATAGCGATTTTGTTTTTAGTATTTGATGTTGAATTATCTTTTATAATACCTTGATGTTTAACTTTAAATGATACAAAAAATTATAGTTTTTGAATTATGGCTTTATTTTTATTTATTTTATTATTAGGTTTTGTTTATGAATGAAAAAAAGGGGCTTTGGAATGAATTTAATTTTAATTAACTAAAAATGTAATTTTAGATAAATACGTATTTATTATAAATAAGTTAAACTAATATAAAACTATTTTTTATACAATGAAATTTCTATTTAGGCTTTCTTTAATAATTTTTGTAATAGGTGTTACTGGTATATTTCAAGCTCACAAAAATATTTTAGTCATTTTAAGGTCAATTGAATTAAGGTTAGTTTCCGCTACACTTAATTTTATAAATTCATCTTATATTCTTGATGATATTTTAGGTCAAATTTTTGCATTTATAATTTTAACTGTTGCTGCATCAGAGTCTGCTATTGCATTAGCTATTTTTGTAGTATATTTTCGTATACATAATTTTCTTATGCTTGAAGTGCTTAATTTAGTGAAAGGTTAATTTTTATTTATAAAAGATATTATGTTATTTAAGTCTATATTTTTTTGTTTTTTATCTTTTTACTTATAATGTTAACTTTAATACAATTACAGCGTTTTGGGTTTCATTTAGTCGATTTATCTCCTTGACCTTTATTTGCAGCTAATTCTGTATTATTTTGTACTTTAGGAAGTGCTGCTTATTTTCATGGATTTATCAAAGGAAGTTATTTAGCTTTATTTGGTTTTTTAAATTTAATAACTATATTTATACAATGATTTCGTGATATAAATAGAGAAGCTGTTTTTGAAGGTGCGCACACAAGTCAAGTTCAAAAAGGTTTACGCTTAGGTAGGCTTTTATTTATAATATCTGAAGCTTTATTTTTTGTAGGTTTTTTTTGGGGATTTTTTCATAGCGCACTTTCACCTAATATTGAATTAGGTGCTATTTGACCTCCTCATGCAATTAATACATTCAATCCCTGACAAATTCCATTTTTAAATACATTAATTCTTCTTTTATCAGGTGTTTTTGTAACATGAAGTCATCATGCTATTTTACAACGTAATTTTAAACAAAGCTTATATGCTCTTTTTTTTACAATTTTTTTAGCTTGTATTTTTACAGGTTTTCAAATACTTGAATATAAAGAAGCTAATTTTAGATTTTCTGATGGTATTTATGGAGCTATTTTTTTTTTAAGTACAGGTTTTCATGCATTACATGTAATTATAGGAACTATTTTTTTAACTGTATGCTTTTTTAAATTATGAAATTATCAATTTACTCAACAACATCATTTTGGTTTAGAAGCCGCTATTTGATATTGACATTTTGTGGATGTAGTTTGATTATTTCTTTTTATTTGTGTTTATTGATGGGGTGGCATTTAAACAATTACAATAACATTAAAATGAAACTTAATTTACTTTTTTTATTAACACTTTTAACTTCATTTAATTTATACGTATGAAATGAAGAAAGCTTAATTTTAGTTAGGTTTAGTATTACTTTAATTTTTGTTTTTGGGCAAAAGACAAATTATTTTAAAAGTTTAACTACTTTGAAAACTTATACATTAATTTTTGGACGCATTTTAGATATAATTACAATAAAATTACTTGATAAAAAAATATATTTATACATTCTTTATACAAATCGTGTTAATTTTTTTATTTCATTTGTTTTATATCAACCATTTAAAAAACAATTTAAAAAATTAGTAAATACTTTTATTATTTCTAAGCTTTGAAAATATTTAGAAAATTTAACCGTATTACAAACTAGTTCAATTTTATATTCCTTTACACTAAAACAAAGTTTTAATGTATCTTCTAAAATAAAATTAAACTTTAGTTTAATAAAACTTACTTAAAAAAATATAATGTCTAATTATATATTTAATCCACTTGAGCAATTTGAAATTAATATATTTATTCCAATTTCGTTTTTAAATTTAAATTTTGCTTTAACAAATTTAACACTTTTAACTATTTTAGTTTTTTTTTTAATAAGCTTGATTTTTTACATAAGCTTTTCTAAAGTAAATTTATTTAAATCGAAACGTTTTTTTGAACTAAATTTAAATTGAATTTATGTTTTTTTTAGTACATTGACTAATGAAAATTTAGGATTAAAAGGACAACAATTTGTTCCGCTGCTTTATAGTTTATTTATCTATTTATTAACTTTTAATTTGTTAGGTATGATACCTTATGTGTTTACTGTAACAAGTCATATTTCCTTTACTTTTAATTTAGCATTAAGTTTATTTATTGGTATAAATTTAATGGCTTTATACATTAATAAAATTAATACGTTAAATTTATTTTTACCAAAAGGTGTACCTTTTTTAATAACGCCTTTATTAATTTTAATTGAATTAATTTCTTATATAGTTAAAGTGTTTACTTTAGCCATTCGTTTATTTACAAATATGACATCTGGTCATACATTATTAAAAATTGTTGCGTCATTTAGTTGAATTATGTTTTTACAAGGCGGCTTATTTTCATTATTAGCTTGATTTCCTTGTATTTTATTAATTTTGTTAATTTTATTAGAAACTGGAATAGCTATTTTACAAGCTTATGTATTTACTTTATTAATTATTGTTTATTTAAGTGATGTACTTTATAGGCATTAATTTGAGTTCTCATGTGTCATATTGATATTTTTAATGATAAGGCATAAAAAAATATATTGGTTTTTAGAGTATAAATATTAAAATAAACAAATTAATTAATTTAAAATTATAATGAATATTACATTACAAAGCGCTAAAATGATTGGAGCCGGATTAGCTACAATAGGACTTGCAGGTGTCGGTACAGGAATAGGAATTGTTTTTGGAAGTTTAATTTTAGCTTTTGCTAGAAATCCTCAGTTAAAACAACAATTATTTGGATATACTATTCTTGGTTTTGCATTAACAGAAGCTATAGCACTTTTTGCATTAAGGATGGCTTTTTTAATCCTTTTTACATAAATGATTTGACTAAAAAAACCCATAGCTTTGGTTTTTCAACGACATTTAGTTTTTTATGATTCACCTACTAATTTAAGTTATGCTTGAAATTTTGGTTTTATAGCTTTTTGTTTATTAGCTCTTCAAATAATATCAGGTGTTTTTTTAGCAATGCATTATACACCACATACTGATTTAGCTTTTAATAGTGTTGAAAATATAAGGCGTAATTTAAATACGGGTTGATTTTTACGTTATTTACATGCAAATGGTGCTTCATTCTATTTTATTGCTTTGTACGTTCACATTTTTAGAGGTCTATATTTTGGTTCCTATTTAAAACCAAAACATATTGTATGAATTTTAGGGGTAATTATATTATTTTTAAGTATAATTACAGCTTTTCTTGGTTATATTTTACCTTGAGGTCAAATGAGTTTATGAGGTGCTACTGTAATTACTTCATTAGCTAGCGCTATTCCTATTATAGGAACTCAATTAACGTTTTGATTGTGAGGTGGATTTAGTGTAGATTTAGCTACGTTAAATAGATTCTTTTCATTACATTATTTATTACCTTTTGTTATAACGGCGCTAACTTTTCTTCATTTAGCTTTTTTACATAAAGATGGTTCAAACAATCCTATGGGAATTAGTTCGAAATTAGATAAAGTTCATAGGTATCCTTATTTTATATTAAAAGATATTGTAGGATTATTAATTTTTTTATTATGTTATTTCAGTATAGTTTTTTATACTCCTAATTTATTAGGTCATTCAGATAATTTTATTTGTGCAAATGCTTTAATAACACCAGCACACATTGTTCCTGAATGATATTTTTTACCTTTTTATGCCATATTAAGAAGTATACCACATAAATTAATTGGAGTTGTAGCTAGGAGGCTTTCTATTATAATCTTAGCTTTATTGCCTTGATTACATAGTAATTTAATTAGAAGTTCAAGATTTTTTAGTTTATTTAAATTTATATATTGAACTTTAATTTTTTGTTGTTTTATACTTGGTTGAATTGGCTCACAGCCTGTAGAATATCCATATATTTTATTAGGTCAATGTGCAAGTATTTATTATTTTATGTTCTTTTTAAGGATTCTTCCTTTAATGAAACAAATTAATGGCTAGGTTTAATTAATTTTAAATAATGACATATAGCTCAAATTAGGATTAGAGCATAAAGCTTTTAACTTTAAGGTTCTAAGTTCAAATCTTAGTATGTCAAATTATAAATTTATAAAATAATAAAAAACGCTTGCTTTATATGATATAATTTTGAATTATATCATATATAAATAATTACTTTAAACTAAATGGCTAAAAAAGTATTAAAACTCAAAATCCTTTTTTTATATTGTTACGTGTTTTTTTAGATCTAAACGCTTAAGTTCCTAATGAATAAGTTAAAATACAGCAAAAATGATAAGTTAAGGGCTTATTTTAAGTTATACTAACTATTTATTATAGCAAATATAACGGAAGATGCTTAAGCGCATAAACATAAAAATTTACAAATTTAATTTAAACTACAAAATAATAAATTAGTTAGTATTATTTTATATCAACTAAATACATAAATTACTTAAAAAAAATTATGAATTTGATCTTAGTTCAGATTTAGCATTAATTGAGTTTCAAATGCATGCAAGAATGCGTTATATAATATAAAGCTTCATCAGGGTGAGTACAAATCAAGAACTTAAAAATTAAAAGTAAAAAGTATATACTAAAAAGTGTAAAACTAAATGCTTGATTCAAGATTACAAATTGAGAAAGAAGTAAATACCTTTCTACTGTACAATCTTTAGCTAACTTTAACGAGTTTAAGCCACATTGGAACTGAAACAAGGTCCAACTTAGAAATTCTAAGCAGCAGCATAAAGCTTTATGCAATGAGTTAAAAACTTGACATAGAAATTCAATGTATTGAATGAAAGCTCTAGTGATATGTTTTGTAGCTTTAAAACATATATTAGTAAAAAAATTAAATTGAATTTTCTTAAAAGTTTTAGCCAATTTTGTGCCAGCAGCTGCGGTAATACAAAAAAAACAAATGCTAATCTAATATACTTGGTGTAAAGCACTAACAAATTGAAATAGTTATAGCATTAATCAAATTGAATTTAATAGTTCAAATTATAAAGCATATATTAATTTCTTGAGCTTATATAAGTAATAATAATAGAAGCAACAGAGTAGCGATGAAATGCTTTAATACTGTATAGAATTTCATTTTAAAAATTTTATTACTTTAAGCTGACATTATATAGTGAAAGAACTTAAAGCAAAAGAGATTAGATACCTCTGTAGTAATTTCTGTAAACTTAAAAAAATAGCTTTCAATTTTAAATTAAACTTAAGCTATTCACCTGAAAACTACGACTGCAAAGTTAAAATTCAAAAGCATTGGCGGGAAAGTATACAAACAATGAAACATGCAATTTAAAGCGATAAAACCCGATTAATCTTACCTTTTTTTGAAATTTCAGGTCTGCATGGCTATTTTTAGCTTGTGTTTTAATACGTAAGGTTAATTCCTTGTAAACAAGCGCAACTTCTAATTATAAACAATTAGTTAATTGTTTATATAAACTTGTATAAACTACAGTTTAATTGAAATTACAATAAGTCATCATGGACCTAATAAAAAGGGCTATTTTTGTGTGTTGCATTTAATTTTACACATTAAACGCAATTTTAGTTATAAAGAAGCAAGTATTAAAAAAATTATTTTACGGATAAGCTTTTGAAATAAAAGCTTTAAAGTTGGAATTGTCTGTAATCGTATTTTAAATAGGTACGGTGAAATTAAACTACTTTCTGTACACATTGCCTGTCAAAAAGTATAAAATGATTTTATTAAAAAAGTTTTTATAAATTTATTTAATTATTTAATTTATAAATTAAAATAAAACTTCAAATTTAAACCCCATTAAGTATTTTTAAGTCATAACAAAGTTGCGGTATGTGAACTTGTCGCAGGAATGCAATTTATTTATTTCATTTTAGTAAATTTTTATTGTTAACTGAAATTTTTAACTATTAGTTTTTGATTATTAAACTATTTATTTAATAAAATAAACTCAATTTAAAAAGCCTTCAAAGGAAATCTAAGCAAAAAATAAGCAAATCAAGGCGAATCAAATCGTTAATTTGAATTAAGTTTAGACAAAATAATAATTCAAAAAAGCCTTTAATAAATTCATTCTTAATATATAAAAGTTTAAAATAGTAAACTGAAACATCTAAATAACGTTTTAAAATTCAAACGAGGTTAAGTTAGTAATGGTGAATGAATGCTTAAAAAAGTTATATAAAAAATGACTTTAATTTATACGCATAATAAATAAACAATTTAAATATTTATTTAATTTATAAAACCTAAAGTTTTTTTAATTTAATCTTGCGTCTAATATATGCTTTTTTTTGACTTATAGCGCATGAGTTAATGTGAATAAAATGATATTTAGAAGTTGAAGTGTTTTTTTAATTGAAGTATTTAGTTACTACAATTTGCCTTTTGCATAAGGAGTTTACCAGTTATTTTATGAAGCAAAGCTAAGTTTTATAAAAAACAAGCTTGTTTAAAGTTACATAAAATAAACCCGAAACATTCGCGAGCTATAAAAAGCCTAGCTTTATTTAATTATAAAATTTTATTTGTCTAATTAAAAATTTCCAAGGCTTAAGTTATATGTGGAGCAAAACATTAATAAGAGCTTTTTATAGAAGTGAAAAGCTAAACGAGCAATGAAATATCTGGCTGTTTGTGAAATGAGCTTTAGTTCAGTTGTATTTTTTTTTAACATTTAAGGTAGAGCTCTAATTAATTAAAAGTTAAACTACAAATTAAAATGTGTATAAATACAAATTAGACTTTAAGCGATAAAGTTTAAAGTCAAAAGAAATTAAATTCTGATTGTTTTTTAAAGTACTTAATAATTGTATAGTAAATTAATAAAAATAAAAAAACATTTTTACTATTTTTAAATCTAAATATAAATTTGTTTTTATTCTGTAATTTTTATATTGAAATTGACTTAGAAGCAGTCATTTTATAGTAAAAGCGTTTTAGCTTACAAAAATTTCGTTTTTATTACAAATTCAAGGTAATTTAGCAATTAACTGAAAAAACAAAATATCTATATTTATAAAATATATATAATAGTAACAAACTAACTAAATGTAAAATACTTAAAAATAAAATATAATAAGGTTATTAACATTAGTTCAAAATATGTAAACATGAGTAATTAAAATTGTGTATAAAACTCAATCAATAAGCTAATAGGGTTTTGATGTAAAGTAATCTACATCTAAAGTAAAACAGCCTAAAAAGAGCTAAAATGAAAGTATAATCTGTATAGACTTATATAATTTACTGTACTAAATCTAACACAAGTTTAGCTTAGTTAAAAAACTTTTATTGATAAGTGACTTAAATTGAAGGAATTAAGCCAATTTAAACTTGTTATGTTCGCATTTCAAGCTTTCGTTATTAAACGAATTAATTTTTAAACATAGAGACTGTTTAGCAAAAACATAATGCTTTGCTAATATTAATTAAATGTATAAAGCATGACTTGTACCCGGTGTATAATGAAAAACTTAAAAACAAAGATAATCATTAAATAGACGGTTGCTTTAACTATTAGAGTAATAATGTAGCGTAGTACCTTGTCACTTAATTAGTGACTTGCATGATAAAGTAACTACTATGTTGCTGTCTTCAATTTAAGCTTAATGAAATTACAATTTTTGTGCAAATGCAAAAATACTTTTACAAGACGAAAAGACCCTAGATCCTTTACAAAAAACTTATAACGAATTTAGTCATTTTTAAAGTAATAGAATATGTGGTTGTATTTATATAACTTTTATATTATACTAAAATGAAATCCCACACATTAAATATAGAGTAAATTTAACTGTAATTCATACAGTTTTTTTATGTTTTTTTGTTTAACTGGGGCGGTAGTCTCCTATAAATTAACGGAGTATATACAAAGGTAAAAATTTAAATAAAAAAATATTTTTACTTAATTGTAAGATTAAATATATCAAACAATAATATTATGTTGGTTTTAATGACCTGCTATTTACAAATGTTAAATAATTTAAAGCAAAATAGCAATTATTAAACTTAGGAACTCTAGGGATAACAGCTTAATTAATATGTTAAGTTCAAATTAACATATTAGTTTAAGACCTCGATGTCGGCAAGTCATATCCTTAAACTGAAAATGGTTTAAAAGGTACAATTGTTCATTGTATAAAATGACACATGAGCTGGGTTAAAAGCGTCGTAAGACAGCTTGGTCTATATCTGTAAGAGTTTATGTAAAGCTAATGCAATTTTTGATTGTACGAAAGGACTTCAAAAATATAGTCTCTGATAAAATAAGAAAATAAATAAATCTTTTTCTTATAAAGTTACACTATAAGTATGTTAAACGTTGATTTTAATACGTGAAAGATAACATTTTGCTTTCCTTGAACTTTTTTTAGAGAATAAATAAATAATTTGAACATTTATAAAAATTTATGTTAAATAAAAATATATAAAATGTTACAAATAAAGTCATATTGAGTGTTTAATTTTTTTATTTTTTAATTTCAAATTAAAAATTTTCATATTATTTTAGTGTAGTTGATAAAACAAAAAAGAGAAAATACAATTAAAATGTTACGTCCTTTGACCCCACATTTTTCTATATTTAAAAAACAAAAATTTAGTGTAATTTCGATTACTCATCGATTTGCAGGTTTTTGAAATTTTTTAATTATTTGTATAATTTTTAAGATAATTACATTTTGAAATACAAGTAATTTACTAATTTCTTTTTTTCTAATTAATGAAATTAATATTTTTTTTAATTTAATTTGTATAACAACATTTTTTTCGTTGATTATTCATTTAATAACTAGCTTAAAATCTATAAAAACTATTTTTTAGTAAAAAATTAACTCGTTTGGCGTAATAGGAAGCCGCAGTAGATTTAAAATCTGCTTCTTAAATTAAAGAGTGAAAGTTCAAGTCTTTCAACGAGTAAGTATTATATAAAAACAAAACTATTTTGCGTCTTTTAAAATATGAATTTTACTTTTAATTTGTTTAAAATAATAAAGCAGGATAGAGTAAAAAAATAAAAGGTAACTCATTAGATTCATGCTCTAAAAATGTTAGTTCAAATCTAACTCTTGCAACTAAAAGAAAGTAACCAAGTTTGAGTCAAAGGAGCTAGCTTGTAAAGCTGGTGTGTTAATACACTTCGCAGGTTTAAATCCTGCCTTTCTTATTTTTAAAATGTTATTAAAAGTGTATAGCCAAGTTGGATTTAAGGCAATAGGTTTTGATCCTATGATGCGAATGTTCAAATCATTCTACACTTATTTTAATTTAATGAGATAGTTTAAATTAGTAAAACAACGAACTCATAATTCGTTTATTAAAGGTGCAAGTCCTTTTCTCATTAAATATGTAATACAAATTAATATATTTAGAAAAAGAAAATAGCTTAAAATAGGTAGAGCAGTAGTTTTCAAAACTAAAGGTTGAAAGTTCAAGTCTTTCTTTTCTTGGTATTTAAATTCAAATAAATAGAAGATTAATGTCTTGATAGCTTAGTGGAGAAAGCGTAAAGTTGAAAACTTTAAGAGCATAGGTTCAATTCCTATTCAAGACATTATATTATTTTTTAAGTTAAGATTTTGTTTTTGGCGTTTAAAGCTTGCAAGGTAAAAGCATTAGATTGTGAATCTAAAGGTTGTTGGTTCAACTCCAATTAAACGCCCATAATAAATATATTTTGTATTTAAAGCAAAAAAAGAAAAACTTTGTCCTAGGTGACATGGGATTTGAAAAAAATGCGAAAATTCTCTATGTAACATATATAGAAGTTTATCGCACTTAACAAAAAATTTGATTTTAAAAACTTTATATGTTAGTTTTTTAACAAACCATTTTTTAAACAACAAAGTGTAAAGTTGTAATTTTGGTTTGTCATCAAAATTTACAACTTCTATTAAAAAGCTTGTTTCTTTATTTTTTATCAAACAACCTTGTAAATGGACAAAAGGAAGGTTTGTTTTATATGATACAATTTTGCATGGTCTCAAATCAAAGCAAATAACTAAAGTTAAAAAAAACGTAGATGTTGATTTTTTAACAAACTATTTTTAAACTAGAAGCATATTTTTTTAATACAAAACTTAAAGTTATAATTTTAGCTTGTCGTTAAAATTTAGAAATTGTTTAACAAAACTTTTTTTGTTTATTTTAAAAAAACAAAAACTAAAAACATGCTAATTTATGGAAACTTATATGCAAAATAAATCCATTTTTTCATTTCCAACAAAAAATGAAAAACTTTGCCCTAGGTAACATGGGATTTGAAAAAAATGCGAAAATTTTCTATGTAACATATATAGAAGTTTTTCGCACTTAACAAAAAATTTGAAAAATTTGCTATTTTTTTTACATTCCAAACAACAATCAAAGATTTGTTTTATTTAATTCAATTTTTGCATTATGTCAAAATCAAAACAAATAATCAACGTTTTAGAAATTGTTTAAAAAAGCGTAGATGTTAATTTTTTAACAAGCTTATTTTTAAAACAACTACAAAACTTAAAAATTATGATTTAATGTTTTATCAAAATTTACAACTCGTTAAAAAACTTGTTTGTTAGTTTTTTAACAAATCATTTTAAAAATTAGAAGCATATTTTTTTTAATACAAAACTTAAAGTTATAATTTTAGCTTGTCGTTAAAATTTAGAAATTGTTTAACAAAACTTTTTTGTTTATTTTAAAAAAACAAAAACTAAAAACATGCTAATTTATGGAAACTTGTATGCAAAACAAATCCATTTTTTCATTTCCAACAGAAAATGAAAAACTTTGTCCTAGGTAACATGGGATTTGAAAAAAATGCGAAAATTTTCTATGTAACATATATAGAAGTTTTTCGCACTTAACAAAAAATTTGAAAAATTTGCTATTTTTTTTACATTCCAAACAACAACCAAAGATTTGTTTTATTTAATTCAATTTTTGCATTATGTCAAAATCAAAACAAATAATCAACGTTTTAAAAATTGTTTAAAAAAGCGTAGATGTTAATTTTTTAACAAGCTTATTTTTAAAACAACTACAAAACTTAAAAATTATGATTTAATGTGTTATCAAAATTTACAACTCGTTAAAAAACTTGTTTGTTAGTTTTTAACAAATCATTTTAAAAATTAGAAGCATATTTTTTTTAATACAAAACTTAAAATTATAATTTTAGCTTGTCATTAAAAT